GTTAATGTAGCTTATAAATAAAGCAAGGCACTGAAAATGCCTAGAAGAGTCACAAGACTCCATAAACACAAAGGTTTGGTCCTGGCCTTCCTATTGATTATTAACAGAATTACACATGCAAGTCTCTACATCCCGGTGAAAATGCCCTCTAAATCTACTTATCGATTAAAAGGAGCGGGTATCAAGCACACTAATTAGTAGCTCATAACGCCTTGCTCGACCACACCCCCACGGGATACAGCAGTGATAAAAATTAAGCCATGAACGAAAGTTTGACTAAGCCATGTTAACACAGAGAGCTGGTAAATTTCGTGCCAGCCACCGCGGTCATACGATTAGCCCGAACCAATAGGCAAACGGCGTAAAACGTGTTAAGGACTATATTATACTAAAGTTAAAATTTAGCAAGGCCGTAAAAAGCTACTGCTAATACAAGATAAACCACGAAAGTGACTTTATTACCTCCAACGACACGATAGCTGAGACCCAAACTGGGATTAGATACCCCACTATGCTCAGCCCTAAACATAAATAATTCTCACAACAAAATTATTTGCCAGAGAACTACTAGCAATAGCTTAAAACTCAAAGGACTTGGCGGTGCTTTACATCCCTCTAGAGGAGCCTGTTCTATAATCGATAAACCCCGATAAACCTCACCACTTCTAGCTAAATCAGTCTATATACCGCCATCTTCAGCAAACCCTTAAAAGGAAGAAAAGTAAGCACAATAATAATACATAAAAAAGTTAGGTCAAGGTGTAACCCATGAAGTGGGAAGAAATGGGCTACATTTTCTAATCAAGAACACACTCACGAAAGTTTTTATGAAAATTAAAAACTCAAGGCGGATTTAGTAGTAAATTAAGAATAGAGAGCTTAATTGAATAGGGCCATGAAGCACGCACACACCGCCCGTCACCCTCCTCAAGCAATACACCCAAACACTACATAATAAAACTCACTCAAAGCAAGAGGAGACAAGTCGTAACAAGGTAAGCATACTGGAAAGTGTGCTTGGGTAAATCAAAGTGTAGCTTAACTAAAGCATCTGGCTTACACCCAGAAGATTTCATACTAATGACCACTTTGAACTAATACTAGCCCAACTCATCACCAACACAATTATCACAATTACATAAATCAAAACATTTAGTCACACTATTACAGTATAGGAGATAGAAATTCTATTTGGAGCTATAGAGAAAGTACCGCAAGGGAACGATGAAAGAAATATTTAAAGTAACAGACAGCAAAGATTACCCCTTATACCTTTTGCATAATGAACTAGCTAGAATAATTCAGCAAAGAGACCTTAAGCTAACCCCCCCGAAACCAGACGAGCTACCTATGAACAATCCACAGGGATACACTCATCTATGTAGCAAAATAGTGAGAAGATTCGTAGGTAGAGGTGAAAAGCCTAACGAGCCTGGTGATAGCTGGTTGCCCAGGACAGAATCTCAGTTCAACTTTAAATTTACCTAATAACCATTAAATTGTAATGTAAATTTAAAATATAGTCTAAAAAGGTACAGCTTTTTAGAACAAGGATACAACCTTGCTTAGAGAGTAAAAATTAAATAAAACCATAGTAGGCCTAAGAGCAGCCACCAATTAAGAAAGCGTTCAAGCTCAACAATACAATCACCTTAATCCCTATAATTTCATACAACTCCTAACACACTACTGGGCCAATCTATTTAATAATAGAAGCAATAATGCTAGTATGAGTAACAAGAAACATTTCTCCTTGCATAAGCTTATAACAGTCAACGAATACTCGCTGATAGTTAACAACAAGATAAAGACAAACCACTAATAAACACATTTATCAAACCAATTGTTAGTCCAACACAGGCATGCAATAAGGAAAGATTAAAAGAAGTAAAAGGAACTCGGCAAACTCAAACCCCGCCTGTTTACCAAAAACATCACCTCCAGCATATCTAGTATTGGAGGCACTGCCTGCCCAGTGACACTAGTTTAACGGCCGCGGTATCCTGACCGTGCAAAGGTAGCATAATCATTTGTTCTCTAAATAGGGACTTGTATGAATGGCCACACGAGGGTTTAACTGTCTCTTACTTCCAATCAGTGAAATTGACCTTCCCGTGAAGAGGCGGGAATACACCAATAAGACGAGAAGACCCTATGGAGCTTCAATTAACTAACCCATAATAACCAATCAACTTACCAACTAGGTCTAACATAACTTTATTACTGGGTTAGCAATTTAGGTTGGGGTGACCTCGGAGAATAAAACAACCTCCGAGTGATTTAATCACAGACAAACCAGTCGAAGCGTTCTATCATTCATTGATCCAATAATTTGATCAACGGAACAAGTTACCCTAGGGATAACAGCGCAATCCTATTTGAGAGTCCATATCAACAATAGGGTTTACGACCTCGATGTTGGATCAGGACATCCTAATGGTGCAGCAGCTATTAAAGGTTCGTTTGTTCAACGATTAAAGTCCTACGTGATCTGAGTTCAGACCGGAGCAATCCAGGTCGGTTTCTATCTATTATAATTACTTCTCCCAGTACGAAAGGACAAGAGAAGTAAGGCCTATTCTACAGGAAAGCCTTCGGACTAATAGATGATATAATCTCAATCTAGCCCGTCCACTTCATCCCATAACCCTAGAAATAGGGTTTGTTAGGGTGGCAGAGCCCAGTAATTGCGTAAAACTTAAACTTTTATTCCCAGAGGTTCAAATCCTCTCCCTAACATAATGTTTATAGTTAACATTATTTCACTTATCGTACCAATCCTACTCGCCGTAGCTTTCCTGACATTAGTAGAACGGAAAGTCTTAGGATATATACAACTTCGCAAAGGCCCAAATATTGTAGGACCCTACGGCCTCCTACAACCAATTGCAGACGCCGTTAAACTTTTCACAAAAGAACCACTACGACCCCTAACATCATCCATTACCATATTCGTCGTAGCTCCCATCCTAGCTCTAACACTAGCTCTAACAATATGAATCCCACTACCAATGCCATATCCCCTCATTAACATGAACTTAGGAATCTTATTTATACTAGCAATATCAAGCCTAGCTGTTTACTCTATCCTATGGTCCGGGTGAGCCTCAAACTCAAAATACGCTCTAATTGGAGCCCTACGGGCTGTAGCCCAAACAATCTCCTACGAAGTCACACTAGCTATTATCCTACTGTCAGTTTTACTAATAAACGGCTCCTTCACCCTATCCACTCTAATCATCACACAAGAGCACCTATGACTAATCTTCCCAGCATGACCCCTAGCTATAATATGATTTATCTCAACCCTAGCAGAAACTAACCGCGCCCCCTTCGACCTAACCGAAGGGGAATCAGAACTAGTTTCAGGCTTCAATGTCGAATATGCAGCAGGGCCATTTGCCCTGTTCTTCCTAGCCGAATACGCCAACATCATCATAATGAACATCCTTACAACTATCTTATTCTTTGGCGCATTTCACTCCCCCTACCTACCAGAACTATACTCCATTAATTTTACCATAAAAACACTCCTATTAACAATCTCCTTCCTATGAGTCCGAGCATCGTACCCCCGATTCCGTTACGACCAACTAATACATTTACTATGAAAAAATTTTCTTCCCCTAACACTAGCCTTATGTATATGACACATAGCCCTCCCAATTATAACCGCAAGCATTCCCCCACAAACATAAGAAATATGTCTGACAAAAGAGTTACTTTGATAGAGTAAATTATAGAGGTTCAAACCCTCTTATTTCTAGAATTAAAGGAATCGAACCTAATCCTAAGAACTCAAAAATCTTCGTGCTACCAAATCTACACCAAATTCTAAAGTAAGGTCAGCTAAATAAGCTATCGGGCCCATACCCCGAAAATGTTGGTTTATCCCCTTCCCGTACTAATCAAACCCCCTATTCTCACCATTATCATATTCACCATTATCTCAGGGACTATCATAGTACTAATAAGCTCCCACTGACTAACAATCTGAATCGGATTTGAAATAAACATACTAGCTATCATCCCAATCCTAATAAAAAAATTCAACCCACGAGCAGTGGAAGCAGCAACAAAATATTTCCTCACCCAAGCCACCGCATCCATACTTCTCATACTAGGAATTATTGTAAACTTATTATTAACAGGGCAATGGACAGTCCTAAACACCCCAAATCCGATCGTATCAAACATAATGACGGTGGCCTTATCAATAAAATTAGGACTATCTCCTTTTCACTTCTGAGTGCCCGAAGTAACCCAAGGAATCCCATTGACATCAGGAATAATTCTACTAACTTGACAAAAAATTGCTCCCCTATCTATTCTGTACCAAATGTCACCTTCCATAAACCCACACCTACTGACGACCATAGCATTCATATCTGTCTTAGTCGGAGGGTGAGGAGGCCTCAACCAAACACAATTACGAAAAATCCTAGCCTACTCATCAATCGCACACATAGGGTGAATAATCGCCGTAACAACATACAACCCCACCCTAATACTACTCAATCTCACAATTTATATTATAATAACACTAGGAACATTTATACTGTTCACACTTAGCTCATCTACAACCACACTATCATTATCCATTATATGAAATAAACTCCCACTAATCACCGCACTAATCCTAATCATCATATTATCGCTAGGGGGCTTACCACCACTTTCAGGCTTCGTACCTAAATGAATAATTATTCATGAACTTACAAAAAACAACATAATCCTCGTACCAATACTTATATCAATCACAGCCCTATTAAACCTATACTTCTATATACGATTAACATACGCAACAGCACTGACTATATTTCCCTCAACAAACAACATAAAAATAAAATGGCAATTTGAAAGCACAAAGAACATAACCCTCTTACCCCCTTTAATTGTAATCTCAACTATACTACTCCCACTCACCCCAATAATATCAACATTATTATAGAAGTTTAGGTTAAAAAGACCAAGGGCCTTCAAAGCCCTAAGTAAGCGATACTCGCTTAACTCCTGACTCCATCATAAGGACTGCAAGAGTATATCTCACATCTATTGAACGCAAATCAATCACTTTAATTAAGCTAAGCCCTTTCTAGATTGGTGGGCTACCATCCCACGAAACTTTAGTTAACAGCTAAATACCCTAATCAACTGGCTTCAATCTACTTCTCCCGCCGCGAAGGAAAAAAGGCGGGAGAAGCCCCGGCAGGGTTGAAGCTGCTTCTTTGAATTTGCAATTCAACGTGATATTTCACCACAGAGCTTGGCAAAAAGGGGACTTAAACCCCTATTCTTAGATTTACAGTCTAGCGCCCTTATCAGCCATTTTACCTATGTTCATTAATCGATGATTATTTTCCACTAATCACAAAGACATCGGCACCCTTTACCTCTTATTTGGTGCATGAGCCGGAATAGTAGGTACTGCCCTCAGTCTACTAATCCGCGCTGAACTTGGTCAACCTGGCGCTCTATTAGGAGACGACCAGGTTTATAACGTGATCGTGACTGCTCACGCATTTGTAATAATTTTCTTCATAGTAATACCTATCATGCTTGGGGGTTTTGGGAACTGACTTATTCCCTTAATAATTGGCGCACCTGATATAGCATTCCCACGAATAAATAACATAAGCTTCTGACTTCTTCCACCCTCTTTTCTTCTCCTACTGGCCTCCTCTATGGTAGAAGCGGGTGCAGGGACTGGATGAACTGTATACCCTCCTCTAGCAGGGAACCTGGCACATGCTGGAGCATCCGTAGACCTAGCAATCTTTTCTCTTCACTTAGCTGGTGTTTCATCTATTTTAGGGTCAATTAACTTCATCACCACTATTATCAACATAAAACCACCTGCTATATCACAGTACCAAACCCCATTATTCGTATGATCAGTCTTAATTACAGCTGTACTTCTTCTCCTATCTCTGCCAGTTTTAGCAGCCGGCATCACCATATTACTTACAGATCGAAATCTAAACACTACTTTCTTCGACCCGGCCGGAGGAGGAGACCCTATCTTGTACCAACACCTATTTTGATTTTTTGGGCACCCGGAAGTATATATCCTAATTCTTCCAGGGTTTGGTATTATTTCACACGTTGTAACATATTACTCAGGAAAAAAAGAACCATTCGGTTACATGGGGATAGTATGAGCAATAATATCAATTGGTTTCCTAGGATTTATCGTATGAGCCCACCATATATTTACCGTAGGCTTAGACGTTGACACACGAGCATATTTCACCTCAGCTACCATGATCATCGCCATCCCCACTGGAGTAAAAGTATTCAGCTGACTTGCCACCCTACATGGAGGAAATATCAAATGATCCCCTGCTATGTTATGAGCCTTGGGGTTTATTTTTCTATTTACAGTAGGGGGTCTAACGGGCATTGTACTATCAAATTCATCACTAGACATTGTCCTTCACGACACATATTATGTAGTAGCACACTTCCACTACGTCCTCTCAATAGGGGCAGTGTTTGCAATTATAGGCGGATTCGTTCACTGATTCCCACTATTCACAGGCTATACCCTAAATGATGTATGAGCAAAAATTCATTTCACAATTATATTTGTAGGAGTAAACACAACATTCTTTCCTCAACATTTCCTAGGCCTATCAGGTATGCCTCGACGCTACTCCGATTACCCAGATGCTTATACAACATGAAATACAGTATCCTCCATAGGATCGTTCATCTCATTAACAGCAGTTATACTAATAATCTTCATGATTTGAGAAGCCTTCGCATCCAAACGAGAAGTATTGACAGTAGAACTAACCTCAACTAATATCGAATGACTACATGGATGCCCTCCTCCATATCACACATTCGAAGAACCAACCTATGTACTATCAAAATAAGAAAGGAAGGAATCGAACCCCCTAGGACTGGTTTCAAGCCAATATCATAACCACTATGTCTTTCTCGATAGGAGATATTAGTAAAAATTACATGACTTTGTCAAAGTCAAATTATAGGTGAAAGTCCTTTATATCTCTATGGCGTACCCTTTCCAAATAGGCCTCCAAGATGCAGCCTCTCCTATCATAGAAGAACTTCTACACTTTCACGACCATACATTAATGATCGTATTCCTAATTAGCTCTCTTGTACTATATATTATTTCAGTGATGTTAACTACTAAGCTCACACATACTAGTACCATGGACGCCCAAGCAGTTGAAACAATCTGGACTATCCTGCCAGCCATTATTTTAATCATAATTGCTCTCCCCTCACTACGAATCCTCTATATGATAGACGAGATTAACAACCCCTCTTTAACCGTAAAGACCATGGGCCACCAATGATACTGAAGTTATGAATACACAGACTACGAAGACTTAAACTTCGACTCCTACATGATTCCAACTCAAGAACTAAAACCCGGAGAGCTTCGACTACTAGAAGTAGACAACCGAGTAGTACTGCCAATAGAAATAACAATCCGAATACTAATTTCTTCCGAAGACGTATTACACTCATGAGCCGTTCCATCCTTAGGATTAAAAACTGACGCCATCCCAGGGCGCCTTAACCAAACTACTATTATAGCTATACGACCTGGACTATACTACGGCCAATGCTCTGAAATCTGCGGCTCTAATCACAGCTTCATGCCCATTGTCCTCGAGCTAGTACCTCTATCACACTTCGAAAAATGATCTGCCTCAATATTATAAATTCATTGAGAAGCTAAACAGCATTAACCTTTTAAGTTAAAGATTGAGAGCATAAATCTCTCCTCAGTGACATGCCACAACTAGACACTTCAACATGATTTATCACTATTTTATCAATAATTATAACCCTATTCTTTATATTTCAACTAAAAGTATCAAAATACAGCTTTCCAGAAAACCCTGAACCAAAACTAGTGGCTATATCGAAATCTTCTACACCTTGAGAAAATAAATGAACGAAAATCTATTTTCCTCATTCACTACCCCTACAATAATAGGACTACCCATCGTCATCCTCATTACCATATTCCCAGGTATTATATTCCCATCACCTAGCCGACTGATTAATAACCGACTCATTTCTATTCAACAATGATTAGTTCAACTGACATCTAAGCAAATACTATCTATTCACAATCAGAAAGGACAAACCTGAGCATTAATACTAATATCCTTGATCCTATTTATTGGATCTACTAACCTTCTAGGCCTCCTACCCCACTCATTTACCCCTACCACACAACTGTCCTTAAACCTGGGAATAGCTATCCCCTTATGAGCAGGTACAGTAATTACTGGTTTCCGATATAAAACAAAAGCCTCTTTAGCCCACTTTCTTCCACAAGGGACCCCACTTCCTCTAATTCCCATGCTCATTATTATCGAAACTATCAGTCTATTTATTCAACCCATAGCCCTAGCCGTGCGACTAACAGCTAACATTACAGCGGGCCACTTGTTAATTCACCTAATTGGAGGGGCCACCTTAGCCCTAATAAGCATCAGTACTATCACAGCAATGATTACCTTTACTATCCTCGTCCTATTGACTATCTTAGAATTTGCGGTAGCCCTTATTCAGGCCTACGTCTTTACCCTCCTAGTGAGCCTATACTTACATGACAACACCTAATGACCCACCAAACACACTCATACCACATAGTCAACCCAAGCCCATGGCCCTTAACAGGAGCTCTTTCCGCCCTACTCACAGCATCAGGTTTAGTAATATGGTTCCACTATAACTCAATATCTCTTCTAACTATTGGTACTGCAGCCAATATACTAACTATATACCAATGATGACGAGATGTTGTCCGAGAGGGAACATTTCAAGGTCATCATACCCCTACTGTCCAAAAAGGTTTACGATACGGAATAATTCTCTTCATCACGTCTGAGCTATTTTTCTTTGTAGGTTTCTTCTGAGCTTTTTACCACTCAAGCTTGGCCCCAACACCTGAATTAGGAGGGTGCTGACCACCTACAGGTATCACACCCCTAAACCCCCTAGAGGTACCGCTATTAAACACCTCCGTACTTTTAGCCTCCGGAGTCTCTATTACTTGAGCTCATCACAGCTTAATAGAAGGAGATCGCAAATACATACTACAAGCCCTATTTATTACGATCTCCCTAGGCCTCTATTTCACCGTATTGCAAGCCTCCGAATATTACGAAGCTCCATTTACAATCTCAGACGGAGTCTACGGCTCTACATTTTTTATAGCCACAGGATTCCACGGCCTCCATGTCATTATCGGGTCCACCTTTCTCATCGTATGCTTTCTACGACAACTAAACTACCATTTCACATCTAGCCACCACTTTGGATTCGAAGCAGCCGCCTGATACTGGCACTTTGTAGATGTCGTATGATTATTCCTATATGTTTCTATCTATTGATGAGGATCTTATTTCTCTAGTATTAACAAGTACAGTTGACTTCCAATCAACTAGTTCTGGTCTAACCCAGAGAGAAATAATTAATATAATATTAACTATACTTATCAATGTATCCCTAGCATCTTTACTTATTATAATCGCATTCTGATTGCCTCAATTAAACATTTACACAGAAAAAGCAAGCCCATATGAATGTGGATTTGACCCCCTAGGATCAGCACGCCTACCATTCTCAATAAAATTCTTCCTAGTAGCTATTACATTCTTGCTATTCGACCTAGAAATTGCGCTACTATTGCCACTACCATGAGCCTCACAATCAATTAATCTAAAAACCACACTCACTATAGCGCTAGCCCTAATCTCCCTATTAGCCGCAAGCCTGGCCTACGAATGAACTGAAGAAGGTCTAGAATGAAATGAATATGATAATTAGTTTAACAAAAACAAATGATTTCGACTCATTAGATTGTAACTAATATTACAATTATCAAATGTCCGTAGTATATATCAACATTTTTCTAGCCTTTACTCTATCCTTTATAGGGCTGCTAATCTACCGATCCCACCTAATATCCTCTCTTCTCTGCCTAGAAGGAATAATGTTATCCCTCTTCGTTATAATAACAGTCACCATTCTGGCAAACCATTTTACACTAGCTAGCATAACCCCCATCATCCTCCTTGTATTTGCAGCCTGCGAAGCAGCATTAGGCTTATCCCTTCTAGTAATAATCTCTACCACATACGGAACAGACTATGTACAAAACCTAAACCTACTGCAATGCTAAAAATCATCATCCCAACTATAATACTAATCCCCCTAACATGACTATCAAAACCCAATATAATCTGAATTAATACAACAGCTTACGGTATACTTATTAGTCTAATCAGCCTAACATACCTTAACCAATTCACAGACAACAACCTAAACTTCTCATTATTATTCTTCACGGACTCCTTATCAACGCCCTTATTAGTACTCACAACATGACTTCTCCCCCTAATACTCATGGCAAGCCAACACCACCTGTCAAAAGAAACCCTGACCCGTAAAAAACTTTACATCACAATGCTAGTAATACTACAGCTGTTTCTAATCATAACATTTACCGCCACAGAGCTAATCATGTTTTATATCCTATTTGAAGCCACACTCGTACCTACATTAATTATCATCACCCGATGAGGTAACCAAACGGAACGATTAAATGCCGGTATATACTTCTTATTTTATACTCTAGTGGGCTCCCTACCCCTTCTAATCGCCCTATTATGGCTCCAAAACAATCTAGGTACTCTCAATCTTTTAATTATCCAATACTGAGCACAACCCCTACCAAACTCCTGATCCAACACCTTACTATGACTAGCATGCATAATAGCATTCATAGTCAAAATACCTTTATACGGCCTTCACCTATGACTACCGAAAGCCCACGTAGAAGCCCCTATCGCAGGATCTATAGTCCTTGCCGCCGTACTCCTTAAGCTAGGGGGATATGGGATAATACGAATAACCATACTACTAAACCCATTAACAAGCTACATAGCATACCCATTCATAATACTGTCATTATGAGGAATGATCATAACCAGCTCCATCTGTTTACGCCAAACAGACCTAAAATCCTTAATTGCCTACTCCTCTGTAAGTCACATGGCCCTAGTAATCATAGCTGTATTAATTCAATCACCATGAAGTTATATAGGAGCAACAGCCCTAATAATTGCCCATGGTCTAACATCGTCCATATTATTTTGCTTAGCTAACTCCAACTACGAACGCATTCACAGCCGTACTATAATCCTAGCACGAGGACTACAAACACTTCTTCCATTAATAGCCGCATGATGGTTACTTGCTAGCTTAACCAACCTAGCCTTACCACCCACAATCAACCTTGTAGGAGAACTATTCGTAGTAATAGCCTCGTTCTCATGATCCAATATTACTATCATCCTAATAGGAGTAAACATTATCATCACCGCCCTATACTCCTTGTACATACTGATTACTACACAACGCGGAAAATACACACACCACATTAAGAATATTAAACCATCATTTACACGGGAAAATTCCCTTATAGCCCTCCACCTCCTTCCTCTCCTCCTCCTTTCACTCAACCCTAAAATTATCTTAGGGTCTATTTACTGTAAATATAGTTTAACAAAAACATTAGATTGTGAATCTAACAATAAAAGCTCAAATCTTTTTATTTACCGAAAAAGCATTACGCAGGAACTGCTAACTCATGCTTCCGTGTATAAAAGCACGGCTTTTTCAACTTTTAAAGGATAGTAGTAATCCATTGGTCTTAGGAACCAAAAAATTGGTGCAACTCCAAATAAAAGTAATTAACCTATTCACTTCTGCTATACTCGTGACACTACTGATACTTACTCTCCCAATTATAATAACTAGCACCACTATATACACTAACAAATCATATCCTCAATACGTAAAGACTACTATTTCATACGCCTTCATGATCAGCCTAATTCCCACAATAATGTTCATCCACCTTGGACAAGACATAATAATCTCAAACTGACACTGAATTACAATCCAAACAATAAAATTATCACTTAGCTTTAAACTCGACTACTTCTCAATAATCTTTATACCAGTAGCACTATTTGTCACATGATCAATTATAGAGTTCTCGATATGATATATACACTCAGACCCCAACATCAACCGATTTTTCAAGTACCTACTCCTATTTCTCATCACCATAATAATTCTGGTTACCGCCAACAACATATTCCAACTATTTATCGGCTGAGAAGGGGTAGGAATTATATCGTTCCTACTTATCGGATGATGATACGGACGAACAGACGCCAACACAGCCGCGCTACAGGCCATCCTATATAATCGCATTGGAGACGTAGGACTCATTCTAGCCATGGCCTGATTCCTAACAAACATGAACACATGGGACCTTCAACAAATCTTCATAACCAATCACGAAAACTTAACTATTCCCCTCATAGGCTTGCTACTAGCAGCTACCGGAAAATCCGCACAATTCGGCCTTCATCCATGGCTACCCTCAGCCATAGAAGGTCCCACCCCTGTATCAGCCCTTCTACACTCAAGCACAATAGTTGTAGCAGGGGTCTTTCTACTAATCCGATTCCACCCCCTAATAGAACACAATAAGACAATTCAAACCTTTACACTATGCCTAGGAGCAATTACAACCCTATTTACAGCAATCTGTGCTCTAACGCAAAATGACATCAAAAAAATCGTTGCCTTTTCTACCTCAAGCCAACTCGGACTAATAATAGTGACCATCGGAATTAACCAACCCTACCTAGCGTTCCTCCATATCTGTACCCACGCATTCTTCAAAGCCATACTATTCATATGCTCTGGGTCAATCATTCACAGCCTAAACGATGAACAAGATATCCGAAAAATAGGAGGATTATTTAAAGCATTACCCTTCACCACAACCTCCCTAATTGTCGGAAGCCTAGCACTCACAGGAATACCTTTTTTAACAGGATTTTATTCCAAAGACCTAATTATCGAGACCGCCAACACGTCGAATACCAACGCCTGAGCCCTCTTATTAACTCTCGTTGCCACTTCCATAACAGCAGCCTACAGCACTCGAATCATGTTCTTCGCACTATTAGGACAGCCCCGCTTTAACCCCATTATTACAATCAACGAGAATAATCCACTCCTAATTAACTCTATCAAACGCCTACTATTTGGGAGTATCTTTGCAGGATTCTTAATCTCCCACAACCTTACACCCACCACCACCCCACAGATAACTATGCCTCATTATCTGAAAATAATGGCTCTTGCCGTAACTATTCTAGGTTTCATCCTGGCACTAGAACTAAACCTCACAACGCAAAGCCTGAAATTCAAATACCCATCTGACCTGTTCAAATTCTCAAATATGCTAGGCTATTTCCCTACTATCATTCATCGCCTAATACCTAAAACAAACCTACTAATAAGCCAAAAATCAGCATCAACACTACTAGATATAACTTGACTAGAAAAAATTCTACCAAAATCCATCTCCCACTTCCAAATAAAATCATCTATCACCATCTCAAGCCAAAAAGGCCTAATCAAACTTTACTTTATATCATTCATACTAACCCTGGCTCTCAGCCTATTAGCACTTAATTTCCACGAGTAACCTCCATAATCACCAAGACTCCAATAAAAAGAGACCATCCCGTAACAATCACAAGTCAAGTTCCATAACTGTACAGACCCGCAATTCCTATAGCCTCTTCACTGAAGAAACCTGAATCACCTGTATCATAAATAACTCAATCACCCGCCCCATTAAACTTCAATACAACTTCAACCTCAACATCATCACCCTTTAAAATATAACAGGCAGTTAATAACTCAGATAATAAACCAACAATAAAGGCACCTAAAACAGCCTTATTAGAAACCCAAACCTCTGGGTACTGCTCCGTAGCTATAGCTGTAGTGTACCCAAAAACAACCAGTATTCCACCTAAATAAATTAAAAACACCATTAAACCCAGAAAAGACCCCCCAAAACATAACACGATCCCACAACCAATAGCCCCACTAATAATTAAAACCAACCCACCGTAGATAGGAGAGGGTTTTGAAGAAAACCCTACAAAACTAACTACAAAAATAACGCTTAGAATGAATACAATGTATGTCATCATTATTCCTACATGGAATCTAACCATGACTAGTGACATGAAAAATCACTGTTGTATTTCAACTATAAGAACATTAATGACCAACATTCGTAAAACTCACCCACTGACCAAAATCATCAACAACTCATTCATTGACCTCCCCGCTCCATCAAACATCTCAGCATGATGAAACTTCGGCTCCCTTCTCGGAATCTGCCTTATTATTCAGATTCTTACAGGTTTATTTTTAGCCATGCACTATACATCAGATACAGCCACAGCCTTTTCATCAGTCACCCACATCTGTCGAGACGTCAACTACGGCTGAATTATCCGATACATACATGCAAACGGAGCTTCCATGTTCTTTATTTGCCTATTCCTACACGTAGGACGAGGCTTATACTATGGTTCTTATATATTCTCCGAAACATGAAACATCGGCATTATCTTATTATTCGCAGTCATAGCAACTGCATTCATAGGTTACGTTTTACCATGAGGACAAATATCATTTTGAGGAGCAACCGTAATTACCAACTTACTATCCGCTATTCCGTATATCGGAACCAACCTTGTAGAATGAATCTGAGGCGGATTTTCAGTAGACAAAGCCACCTTGACGCGATTCTTCGCTTTCCATTTCATCCTACCGTTCATCATCTCAGCACTAGCAGCAGTCCACCTTTTATTCCTCCACGAAACAGGGTCTAACAACCCCTCAGGAATCCCATCCGACTCTGACAAAATCCCATTCCACCCTTATTACACCATCAAAGACATCCTAGGTGCCCTATTCCTCATTCTAACACTAATGCTATTAGTACTATTCTCACCTGACTTATTAGGAGACCCAGACAACTACATCCCCGCCAACCCCCTCAACACACCTCCACACATTAAGCCCGAATGATACTTCTTATTCGCATACGCTATCTTACGATCCATCCCCAACAAATTAGGAGGGGTACTAGCCTTAGTCTTCTCCATCCTAGTCCTAGCCATCATCCCCCTACTCCATACCTCAAAACAACGAAGCATGATATTCCGCCCACTAAGTCAATGCTTATTCTGATTATTGGTAGCCGACCTCCTCACTTTAACCTGAATTGGCGGCCAACCGGTAGAACACCCATTTGTCACTATCGGCCAACTAGCCTCAATCCTCTACTTCATGATTCTCCTGGTCCTCATACCTATTATCAGCATTATCGAAAATAACATATTAAAATGAAGAGTCTTTGTAGTATAATAATTACTTTGGTCTTGTAAACCAAAAATGGAGAACACTATCTCCCTAAGACTCAAGGAAGAAGCAACAGCCCCGCCATCAGCACCCAAAGCTGACATTCTAACTAAACTATTCCCTGATTCCCTCACCAAATTTTCTATTCATATATTTAACAACATTAATGTGCCTCCCCAGTATGTACTCTTTTTCCTCCCCCTATGTACTTCGTGCATTAGTGGCTTGCCCCATGCATATAAGCATGTACATATTATGGTTGATCTTACATGTATCCATTTCACTTAGATCACGAGCTTTATCACCATGCCTCGAGAAACCATCAACCCTTGCCTGAACGTGTACCTCTTCTCGCTCCGGGCCCATCAATCGTGGGGGTTACTATCGTGAAACTATACCTGGCATCTGGTTCTTACTTCAGGGCCATATAAATCCTCAATCCAATCCTACTAACCTCTCAAATGGGACATCTCGATGGACTAATGACTAATCAGCCCATGATCACACATAACTGTGGTGTCATACATTTGGTATTTTTAATTTTTAGGGGGGGAGAACTTGGTATCACTCAGCTATGGCCAGGTGTGGCCTCGTAGCAGTCAAATAACTTGTAGCTGGGCTTATTCTTCATCATTTATCCGCATTGCATAGTTGTAAGGTGTTATTCAGTCAATGGTCACAGGACATATACACATATACCCACCCGCGTGCACTCACACACACACGTACACACACGTACGCATATGTACGCATATGTACGCATATGTACGCATATGTACGCATATGTACGCACACGTACGCACACGTACGCACACGTACGCACACGTACGCACACGTACGCACACGTACGCACACGTACGCACACGTACGCACACGTACGCACACGTACGCATATGTACGCACACGTACGCATATGTACGCATATGTACGCATATGTACGCGTATACGTATTCAACAGATAGGAATTAGCTTTAATCAAACCCCCCTTACCCCCCGTAACTCCAAAAGTATACAGATACTTATAATCGCTCTGCCAAACCCCAAAAACAGAGCTAAGTACATGCAACATATATCAGAAGTCACTTATACTGGTACCAACTAACCCATTGAGAAATTCCTATTCAAGAAAGCTATCTATAGATGTATTTTACTTTTAATATTCCTGCAAAATTTTAAACACCTTCTCCAACCACTTTCCCT